AATATTTTTACGAATACGCTTTTTTGATATCGAAGTACGTTTTTTTGGAACTGCCATTTTAAAATGAAGAAGTTACTCATTGTTATAGTTGGATGTGAAAGACATCTATTGTTCAAAACAAATTATTATTTCTTATTCATTATCTATTTTTTTCTCTAAATAAGATTCTATTCAAAAAAAAAAAAAGAAATATAGATATGTCAAAGATCCGTGAAATTTGGATCAAAATCAAAAATTACTCGAAATAACAAAATTTTGATTCCATACACTATTCGTAAAACCTAAATTTTTCGTTTGGAACTTTTAGTTCTCGTTGTTTATCTCTCAAAGTTATATCTTTAGAATCTGCTATGGCATAGAAATCAAATCAATCAAACTTAATAAAATCAATAAAAAACCTAAAAGACTTTTATTTTTGTTATTCTATACTTTATTTACATGTAATAAAATACTTCAAAGGCTTGTAAACTTTTGCTTAATAAATTGAGTTTTTTTGTTTTGATAAAAAATACACCTAAATTCAATTTTAAAATTCGAGTGAGACTAGTAATAAATCTGTTAAAGGCTACGTGGTTTGATAAAAAATATATCAGTCATTTTTTATTCTTTCTCGATAAAAAAGTTCATTTTAGATCTATAATCTTCTAAAATTTACTAATAAATTGAAATGGAAAACAATGAATCCCATAATGAATTAGTTAATGAGTTGAAATAAACTAACTAAAATCAAGAGTTTTTATTTCATTAGACCGATGACCTTAGTTAATCCTATAATTCATATCAGGATCAAGTACTCTTTTTAGCCCAAATTTTTATCCTTGTTCTACAAATATAAATTCTTATTATTATTACGATAAATTATCATAATAATAATAAGAATTTATATTTTCATTTTCCTATTATAAGTATTTGTTTTTATATGTCGCTTGATCATATCATTTGACCAATTATAACTTCTTGTTTTGAATATTTGAACGATTTTGAAAAGACTCAGAATAAATACTAATCTAAAATTATTAAATAAGTTAGTGCATATATTGATTTTTTATTGACTTTTTCGAAAGAGGTAAAATCCGGTGAATCGGAAACAATTAATTAAGAAAAAAAACTTTTTTTATGGAACAGATATATCAATATGCGTGGATAATACCTTTTCTTCCACTTCCAGTTCCTATGTTAATAGGGTTGGGACTTCTTCTTTTTCCGACGGCAACAAAAAGTCTTCGTCGTATGTGGGCTTTTCAAAGCGTTTTATTGTTAAGTATAGTCATGATTTTTTCCATGAATCTGTCTATTCAGCAAATAAATAGCAGTTCTGTCTATCAATATGTATGGTCTTGGATTATCAATAATGATTTTTCTTTAGAATTCGGATACTTGATCGATCCACTTACTTCTATTATGTCAATATTAATCACTACTGTTGGAATTATGGTTCTTATTTATAGTGATAATTATATGTCTCATGATCACGGATATTTGAGATTTTTTGCTTATATGAGTTTTTTCAGTACTTCCATGTTGGGATTAGTTACTAGTTCAAATTTGATACAAATTTATATTTTTTGGGAATTAGTTGGAATATGTTCGTATCTATTAATAGGGTTTTGGTTCACACGACCTGTTGCAGCAAAGGCTTGTCAAAAAGCGTTTGTAACTAATCGTGTGGGCGATTTTGGTTTATTATTAGGCATTTTAGGGTTTTATTGGGTAACGGGGAGTTTCGAATTTCGTGATTTATTCCAAATATTCAATAACTTGATTTATAATAATGAAGTAAATTTTTTATTTGTTACTTTGTGCGCTGTTCTATTATTTGCCGGTGCCGTTGCTAAATCTGCACAATTTCCCCTTCATGTATGGTTACCTGATGCAATGGAAGGGCCGACTCCTATTTCCGCTCTTATACATGCTGCTACGATGGTAGCAGCGGGAATTTTTCTTGTAGCTCGACTTATGCCTCTTTTCATAGTCATACCCCACATAATGAATTTTATCTCTTTGATAGGGATAATAACAGTTTTTTTAGGAGCCACTTTAGCTCTTGCTCAAAAAGACATTAAGAGGGGTTTAGCCTATTCCACAATGTCTCAATTGGGTTATATGATGTTAGCTCTAGGTATGGGGTCGTATCGCAGTGCTTTATTTCATTTGATTACTCATGCTTATTCTAAAGCATTATTGTTTTTAGGATCGGGATCCGTTATTCATTCAATGGAAACTCTTGTTGGATATTGTCCAAAAAAAAGTCAGAATATGGTGCTTATGGGAGGTTTAACAAAACATGTACCAATTACTAAAAATTCTTTTTTATTAGGTACACTTTCTCTTTGCGGTATTCCACCCCTTGCTTGTTTTTGGTCCAAAGATGAAATTCTTAATGATAGTTGGTTGTATTCACCTATTTTTGCAATAATAGCTTGGTCTACGGCGGGATTAACCGCATTTTATATGTTTCGGATCTATTTACTTACTTTTGAAGGACATTTAAACGTTCATT